ATATATTTAAGCTCAGAAATATTAGTATTCCGGCATATTTTTGGAATTTTTAGTTGTGGGTTTTGAGCTAATGGATATTTTTAATTAAGGAAATAAATTTATATATGTTATATATATAATACGTGGTGGGCATAGTCAACACTTACTACAACTCGTTGACTTGATACGTTCGTCGGGTCTTTCTTGCTTTTGGGGTTTGACAAGAATAACAGGATTCGCTGGGCGTAGGGGGTAAGGGGGTTTGTCGCGCAGAAACCAAAGGGGGCATAACTGTAATATTGGATCAAGTAATGGATAGCTTATGCACTTGAATTAAAGTTATGTAATTCTTAAGTTATGACTTTCAATAATTAACCTATATTACTTAAACCAGGTCTAAATGAACTACCTTGGGATTGTTTTGAGCCTGCACTCTGAGATGCAAAGTGAAAGGAAACCAAAAAAAGAGAACGTTATGCATATAAGAGAATGCCCGGCTAGGTGGGTAACGAGACATATGTACTCCACCATTAATCAGATGCCAGTATAATTATCCGAGGGTGGAGTTCTACAGTTATGTACCTGAAATAGGAACCAGATGCCAGTAATAGTTCACCATGTGCAACCCCCACAGTTATTGTCCCTGACCTATCATTAATATTATGCAATTATTTATACTGGTTGGTGGTTTCTTACTACATTAATTATCTCTCTGAAAATCTTAGTTGATCCTTGCGAGGGAGAATTTTAAATGGACAATATGCTAGTTATTCGCCGTTCCAGTTTCGTTGGATTTTATCCTGAGTTTCAAATTATATGCTTATGTATACCTTAGAATTTAGTACTTGCTTTATGGTCCATATAGTTAGTTGGTGATTATACATTAATGTACTAATGCATTAATGTAATATTATGCATATTATGTACTAAACCATACCGGCAGCTCTCCGCTGCGTGGGGCAGCGCGTGGACAGAAAATAGTTTAGTTTTAGAATTCTGGCTTTGGGAGCCAGGGGTGGGAGTTAAAATCTCCCTTTTCTGGGCTCTAGGGAGGATTCTAACTTCCGATCTTCGGTTTACAAGACCGACGCTTTTAGGCTAAGCTACTAGGGCAAGCTCATTCTAGTGCCTTATTCTCTAATCATCCGGCTAGTGGGGCTAAGATTAGGAATAGGGCAAAGTATAGGGCGGACGCAACTTGCCCAATAATAATAAAGGGGTGCTCTACTGGTATTCCCCCAATTCACGTTAGGATAGCCATGTCAGCAACCAAGGTTCAGAATAGGAATTGGGTAGCTGGGCGAAATGTTAGTCCTCGCTGCTTGGAGGTGTGTAGGATGGGCACCACCATTAGTACAAGAATAGAGGATAATAGTGCTAGAACACCCCCAAGTTTGTTAGGGATGGATCGAAGGATGGCGTAGGCAAATAAGAAGTACCATTCCGGCTTAATGTGGGGAGGGGTCACTAAGGGGTTTGCGGGGGTAAAATTGTCTGGATCTCCTAAGAGGTTGGGTGAAAATAGCGCAAGGGAGGTAAGGGCTAAAAGCATAGCTGCGAAACCTAGAAGATCTTTGTATGAAAAGTAAGGGTGGAAGGAGATTTTGTCTGCGTCTGAGTTGATCCCTGCTGGATTATTGGATCCTGTTTCGTGTAGGAAGAGGAGGTGAATGATAGTCGCTGCGGCGACTACAAAGGGCAGTAGGAAGTGGAAGGCGAAGAATCGTGTTAGGGTTGCGTTATCTACTGAGAATCCACCTCAGATTCATTGAACTAGCTCATTTCCTACGTAAGGGACTGCGGATAAGAGGTTAGTAATTACTGTGGCACCTCAGAATGATATTTGTCCTCATGGGAGTACGTATCCGACGAAAGCAGTTATTATTACTAATAAAAGGAGAACAACACCAATGTTTCAGGTTTCTTTATAGAGGTATGATCCGTAATATAGTCCTCGGGCAATATGTATGTAAATGCAAATAAAGAAGAATGATGCTCCATTAGCATGCACACTACGGATTAATCACCCGTAACTTACGTCTCGGCAGATATGGGCGACAGAAGAGAAGGCGGTTGAGATGTCAGAGGTATAGTGTATTGCCAGGAACAGTCCTGTTAGGATTTGGGTAATGAGACAAAGGCCCAGTAGGGACCCAAAATTTCATCATACTGAGATGTTAGAGGGTGTGGGTAAGTCAACTAATGCGTCGTTTGCAATTTTGATTAGGGGATGCGTCTTGCGTAGGCTTGCCATTAAGGTTCTTATAGTTGAATGACAACGGTGGTTCTTCAAGTCACTGGTCTCGGTTAGAACCCGAGTAAGAATTATGACTTATCTTGTATCTTTATTATTGTTGGCTTTAGTTGTTGGCCTGGTTGCGGTAGCTTCCAATCCTGCACCTTACTTTGCTGCTTTTGGTTTGGTGGTCGCAGCAGGGGTGGGATGTGGTGTTCTTGCAGGGCATGGGGGGTCTTTCTTGTCTCTTGTCCTTTTCTTAATTTATCTTGGGGGGATGTTGGTGGTGTTTGCTTATTCAGCGGCTTTAGCTGCTGAGCCCTTTCCGGAGGCTTGAGGAGATCGTTCTGTAATTGGATATGTTTTGATTTATGTGTTAGGTGTGGGCCTGATAGGCGGCATGTTTTGAGAGACGTGGTACGAGGGGTCTTGGTTAGTAATTGATAATATAAAAGAGTTCTCAATATTGCGGGGTGATACTAGTGGGGTGGCTGTAATATATTCTTCTGGGGCGGGAATACTAGTTATTTGTGCGTGGGTCCTACTTTTAACTCTGTTTGTTGTGTTAGAATTAACTCGCGGGCTTAGCCGAGGGGCTCTTCGTGCGGTCTAAATAGAGGTGAAAAGGATCGCAAGGGTTGTGGTCAAGAGGAAAATTGTTAAATATGTTTTAATTATTCCTCGTTGGGAGTCACTAATATTTTTAGCCATCTTGATTTGGGTGGATGCGAGGCTTTTTGGTCCGACGGCTTCAAATCATGCTTGGTCCACGAGTTGGGTGGCGATTGTTTGTCCTAAAACTAAATTGAGTTTAGGCGCTATGCGGTGAACTGTTGTAGGAAAATAGCCTAGTATGTTTGAGAAGTGGTGGAGGGGAATTGTGGGTGTAATCTTAAATTGCTTGTTAGTTAGGGTGCTTAGTTCAATGGCTACTAGTAGGCCGATGATTGTTACTGCAAGGGCAGCTAACTTTAGTGCTAGAGGTATGGTTATGACTTGGGTTTTTATAGGCAAGAAATTTAATGTAATAATGGATCCTGCAATAATGCTTCCCCAGGCAAGTCGTTTAATAGGATTAATTACTAATGGGTTGTTTTCATTAATTGGAGATAGGGGGAGAAATCGCGGAGATCCCATAGTGACGAAAAAGACCACTCGGAAACTGTAGACCGCGGTGAAGGATGTGGCAATCAGTGTAAGGATTAGGGCTCAGGCGTTTAAGTGTGAGGTGTTAAGGGCCTCAATGATAGCATCTTTTGAGAAGAAGCCTGCTAGGAAAGGGGTTCCTGTGAGGGCCAGACTACCGATGGTGAGGCATGAGGAGGTAAAGGGTATTAGATTGTGTAGGCCTCCTATTTTTCGGATATCTTGCTCATCATTTAGGCTATGAATAATTGAACCCGAGCACAAAAATAGTATAGCTTTGAAGAATGCGTGGGTACAAATGTGTAGGAAGGCTAGCTGGGGTTGGTTAAGACCAATTGTAACTATTATAAGCCCTAGCTGACTGGATGTAGAGAAGGCTACGATTTTTTTGATGTCATTTTGGGTTAAAGCACAGGCAGCTGTAAATAACGTAGTTAGTGCTCCCAGGCATAGACAAATGGTTAATGCTAATGGGTTGTCTTCTATTAAAGGATGTAGGCGGATCAGGAGAAAAATACCAGCAACGACTATAGTGCTGGAGTGGAGTAGGGCAGAGACTGGCGTAGGGCCCTCCATGGCGGAGGGTAGCCAAGGATGAAGGCCAAATTGGGCCGATTTTCCAGTGGCTGCAAGGATGAGGCCAACTAGGGGGATTGTTATGTCGAAATCCTTTGAGAGAAGAAAGACTTGTTGAATTTCTCAGGAATTAAGGTTTATTGCAAGCCAAGCTATGCTTAAAATTAATCCAATATCTCCCACGCGGTTATATAGTACGGCTTGAAGGGCTGCTGTGTTAGCATCCGCCCGTCCGTACCATCACCCAATTAGTAGGAATGATATAATGCCGACCCCCTCTCAACCAATAAAAAGTTGAAATATATTATTGGCTGTCACTAGGATAATTATGGCAATTAGAAAGAAAAGCAGGTACTTAAAAAATCGGTTTACATAGGGATCGGAGTGCATGTACCATAAAGCGAATTCTAGAATAGATCAGGTAACATATAGGGCAATAGGGGTAAAGATGAGTGAATAGTGGTCAAACTTAAAGCTGATGTTAATATCAAATGTGTTCGTATTTATTCAGTGTCAGTTGGTTACAATACTTTCAGCTCCTTGGTCTAAAAAAATTGTTAGTGGAATTAAACTGACAAGGAATGCGCTACTAACAGCTATTTTGACGTGAGTGGCCGCTCATTCTGAACTTTGAGTAGTTGAATTAAGGGTTGTTAATAGGGGATAAATTAAAATTGTAATTACTAGAATGAGTGATGATGATAAAACTAGGGTTGTTGGGTACATAGCTTCTACTTGGATTTGCACCAAGAGTTTCTGGTTCCTAAGACCAACGGATGAGCTGTTATCCTTTAAAAGCCCGAGGAAGCCACGGAGTTTAACCGTGGGGTCTAAGGATTAGCAGTACTTATTGCCTCGGGCCTCCCTCGGTGAGTAAGGGGAGTTTAACCCCCATTTCTAGAACCACAATCTAGTGTTTTAAGTTAAACTATACTTACTAGTAGCATCAGCCTCATATAAGTTCCGGCTTTGTAATTAGGAGAATTACTGGAATAAGGTGTATGACCATGAGCAAGTGTTCTCGGGTGTGGAAAGGAGGTAGTCCTACAATGTGGTTAGGGGTTGGGCCTCGTTGTGATATTAGGAAAAGATACAATGAATAGCCCGCCGTAATCAGGGTTCCCGCCCCAGTTAGGGCGATGGTTCATGGGGATCAGTTAAACAGGGATGTAATAATTATTAACTCTCCTATCAGGTTAGGGAGAGGGGGGAGTGCCAGGTTAGCTAGGTTAGCGGCAAATCATCACACAGCTGTTAATGGAAAAATCATTTGTAGGCCTCGAGCAAGAACTATTGTTCGACTGTGAGTTCGTTCATAAGCTGTATTAGCTAGGCAGAATAGTGCTGAGGAGACCAACCCGTGCGCAATTATTAAAATAATTGCTCCCGTAAACCCTCAGGGGGTTTGGATTAGAATTCCTCCTGCCACTAAGCCCATGTGACTTACTGATGAATAGGCAATTAGTGATTTTAAATCTGTTTGTCGTAGGCAGATGGAGCCTGTCATAATGATACCTCAGAGAGCCAGGATAATGAATGGGTAAGCCAGTTCTTTAGATAAGGGGTCTAGCATAACCATTATTCGTATTATCCCATACCCCCCTAGCTTTAGTAATACTGCGGCCAGGATCATAGACCCTGCTACGGGGGCTTCTACATGTGCTTTTGGTAGCCAAAGGTGTACACCATAAAGTGGTATTTTTACGAGGAAGGCAATTAAGCATCCGGCTCACCAGAATTTATGTCCCCAGGATTCAAGGACAAGGGGTTGGGAGTATTGTAGAATTGTTATTGAGAGAGTCCCTGTTGACTGTTGCAATAGTAGTAGGGCTACCAGTAATGGTAGTGATCCGGCTAGAGTATAAAACAGAAAATAGGTACCTGCGTTGAGGCGTTCTGTTTGATTTCCCCATCGTGTAATAATAATCAGGGTTGGAATTAGGGTGGCTTCAAACATAATATAAAACATAATTAGTTCTGTTGCACCAAATGCTATAATTAAAAAGGCCTGTAACGAGGCGAGAAGGGAAATGTATAGACGTTGTCGGCTGATGGGTTCTGGGTTAATATGGTTTTGGCTAGCTAAAATTATTAATGGTAGAAGTCAACATGTTAATACTAGAAGGGGGGTAGATAGTGGATCTGTAGCTAAATATATGTTTAGGGTTGTTCACCCGGTTTCGGATGTTCACTTCAATCAGGTTAGGCTAATAAGAGCAATAAATAGGCTGTGTGCAGTTGCGGTTGTTCAAAGCCATTTAGGGGATGAAATTCAGATTGTTGGAAATAGCATAATTGTGGGAATAAGTACTTTTAGCATTGTAATAAATTGAGGTTCTGAAGGCGGTCGGTTCCGTGAGTTCGGGCTGTGGCAACTAGAAGTGCAAGCCCTGCGCTAGCTTCACAGGCGGAGAAGGCCAATAAAAGTATGGGTGCGGCAGAAAATCCTGTTGATTCGAATTGCAAAGCTCATAGGGCTAGTGCAATAAATAATGATAATATTATACCTTCTAGGCATAATAGGGCAGATAATAGATGGGTTCGATGGAATGCCAAGCCTATTAACCCTAATACGAAGGCTGAGCTGAAGCTAAAGTGTACTGGTGTCATAAGGGAATTATGGAATTAAACCATAATCTTCTGAGCCGAAATCAGAGGTCTTATATTGGACTAATACCCTATTCCGCTCACTCTAGGCCTCCCTGGGTTCATTCATAAATTAATCCTAGTGTTAACAAAATTAGAACTGTTGTTGCTCAAAAGAACGTTCCGGTAGGGGTGTGGAGCTGATCTCCCCAGGGCAGGGGGAGGAGGAGTGCGATTTCTAAATCAAAAAGAAGAAATAAGATTGCTACTAAGAAGAATCGGAGGGAGAATGGTAGTCGGGCTGAGCCCAGAGGGTCAAAACCACACTCGTATGGTGATAGCTTTTCTGCATCGGGGGTTATTTGTGGTAGTCAAAAGGACACAACTGCTAAGATTGAAGATAGGATCATAGTAATAAATAGAATGGTAATAACTAAATTCATTATCTTTCCTTGGGGTTTAACCAAGACTAAATGATTGGAAGTCACTTGTACTAACTTTAATACTAGAAAGATTATGAGCCTCATCAGTAAATTGATACATATAGGAATAGTCACACGACGTCGACGAAGTGTCAGTATCATGCGGCAGCCTCAAAGCCAAAGTGGTGTTCTGATGTGAAGTGGTATTGGATCTGGCGCAACAAGCACACGGCTAAAAACGTTGAGCCAATGATAACGTGTAGTCCATGGAATCCTGTAGCTACAAAGAAAGTTGACCCGTAAACACCATCTGCGATTGTGAAGGGGGCCTCGTAATATTCTATAGCTTGAAGGGCAGTAAAGTAGAGCCCAAGAATAATCGTAAGGGTCAAAGATTGAATAGCTTGTTTGCGTTCCCCTTCTATTAGGCTGTGGTGTGCCCATGTTACTGTAACTCCGGATGCTAGTAGAACAGCTGTATTAAGAAGTGGCACCTCAAATGGGTCTAGGGTGGTAATTCCTGTGGGGGGCCAGCATCCGCCTAGTTCAGGGGTAGGTGCTAGGCTAGAATGGTAAAAAGCTCAGAAGAAGCCAAGAAAGAAGAATACTTCAGATGTAATAAATAGGATTATTCCGTATCGTAGGCCTTTTTGGACTGGAGGTGTATGGTGTCCCTGAAATGTCCCCTCTCGAATAATGTCACGTCATCACTGATACATTGTAAGAACAGTAAGAACTAATCCTAGAGTTATTAAGGTAGTTGAGTGAAAATGAAATCAGATTGCTAATCCGGATGTTAAGAGAAGAGCGGCGATTGCGCCGGTTAAAGGTCATGGGCTTGGATCAACCATATGATATGCATGCGCTTGGTGGGCCATTAAACGTTCTCCTGTAGATATAGGCTTAGAAGAAGTACAAATACATAGGCTTGGATTATTGCTACTGCCACTTCTAGTAGGGTTAAGAGAAATAAGACAGCAGCAGTAAGGATGGCTACTGTTGGCATTATTGGTAGTAGAACGAAGACAGCTGTAGCGATCAGTTGAATGAGCAGGTGACCTGCAGTCAGGTTTGCTGTGAGTCGTACACCCAGGGCCAGGGGACGAATAAATAAACTAATTGTTTCGATGATAATCAATACTGGAATCAAAGGGATTGGTGTACCTTCGGGTAATAAATGTCCTAGGGCAACTGTTGGTTGATTTCGCATACCAATAATTACTGTGGCGAGTCACAATGGTACAGCAAATCCCATATTTAAAGACAGTTGGGTAGTTGGGGTGAAGGTGTATGGGAGGAGCCCTAACATATTAATAGTAATTAAAAATACTATTAAGGAGGCTAGTAGAAGGGCCCACTTATGTCCTCCTACATTGAGAGGTAATATAAGTTGACTGGTAAATCGGTTGATCAATCATCCTTGAATCGTAATTAGTCGGTTATTAATTCATCGCGCGGATGGTGTGGGGTAAAGTACTCAGGGCAGGGTGATTGCAATAGCAATTAGAGGTACTCCTAGATAGGATGGGCTTGCAAATTGATCGAAGAAGCTTATTGCCATGGTCAGTCTCAGGATTCAGTTTTGTGCTTTTCGGCGCTTACCGGGGTTGGTTCATTTGGTGAAATATGATTTAGTAATTTGGTGGGAATAATCGTGAGGAAAATTACTCATGAAAATACTAAAATTGCAAATCAGGGGGCGGGGTTAAGTTGGGGCATTTCACTAGAGGTGGTCGGGAGGCACCAATCTTTGGCTTAAAAGGCCAACGCTTTGTCCCATGTTTAGCTTCCTAGTGAGGCGTCTTCTAGTATTAGGGATGATCAGCTCTCGAAGTGTTCTAGTGGGACGGCTTCTACTACGATAGGTATAAAGCTGTGATTAGCTCCGCAAATTTCAGAGCATTGTCCATAAAACACTCCTGGACGGGAGGCAATGAAGGCGGTTTGGTTAAGTCGTCCTGGGACGGCATCCATTTTTACACCTAAAGATGGAACAGCTCAAGAGTGTAGTACGTCTTCGGCTGAGACTAGTACACGAATTGGAGATTCCATTGGTACTACCATTCGATGGTCTGCTTCAAGGAGTCGAAATTGTCCAGGATTAAGGTCTTGGGTGGGGATTATGTAGGAGTCAAAACCTAGGTTTTCATAGTCTGTATACTCGTAGCTTCAGTACCACTGGTGCCCTATGGCTTTAATTGTTAGGTGGGGGTCATTAATCTCGTCTATAAGATATAAAATGCGGAGAGAGGGAAGGGCAATCAAAATTAGGATAACAGCCGGTAAGACAGTTCATACGATCTCGATTTCTTGGGAGTCTAAAATATACTTGTTGGTAAGTTTAGTCGAGACTATTGCAACAATAATATATAGTACTAAAGTGCTAATTAAAAATACAATCATTAAAGCGTGGTCGTGAAAATGAAGAAGCTCTTCTATAACGGGTGATGCCGCGTCTTGGAATCCTAGTTGTGTGGGATGTGCCATTAAGCTGTGTAGCTTAAGACATGCAGGGGTTTAACCTACGATTTCACCTTGACAAAGTGATGTAATTTACTAATTTTACTAATGTCTTAGAAGGAAGTGGCAGAGTGGTTATGCGGTTGGCTTGAAACCATCATATGGGGGTTCAATTCCTCCTTTCCTCGATTAATTTGATTGTACTTGAACGAATGCGGGTTCTTCAAATGTGTGGTAGGGGGGAGGGCATCCGTGTAGTCACTCCACGTTTGTTGCGGTTAATTCTACGGATAGAACTTCTCGTTTAGCAGCGAAAGCTTCTCATAAAATAAAGAGAAACATGATTACAGCTACTAGTGAAATGAGAGATCCGATAGAAGAGACTGTATTTCATAGGGCGTAAGCGTCTGGGTAGTCGGAGTACCGTCGTGGCATCCCGGCTAGTCCTAGGAAGTGTTGGGGGAAGAATGTTAAATTAACACCAATAAATATTACCCCAAAATGGATTTTTGTTCATGTGCTATGAAGAGTATATCCGGAAAACAAGGGGAATCAATGGACAAATCCTGCTATAATAGCAAATACGGCCCCCATTGATAGTACATAATGGAAGTGTGCAACTACGTAGTACGTGTCGTGTAGTACAATGTCTAGGGATGAATTGGCTAGAACAATCCCGGTTAGCCCACCCACCGTGAATAAGAAAATAAACCCCAGGGCCCATAGTATAGGTGTTTCTCATTTAATTGATCCACCATGGAGTGTAGCAAGTCAGCTAAATACTTTAACGCCTGTTGGAATTGCAATAATTATGGTTGCGGATGTGAAGTAGGCACGAGTGTCTACGTCTATTCCGACAGTAAACATGTGATGGGCCCACACAATGAAACCTAAAAGGCCAATGGCCATTATGGCTCATACCATACCCATATATCCAAATGGCTCTTTTTTACCAGCATAATAGGCTACGACGTGAGAAATAATCCCAAATCCGGGTAAAATAAGAATATATACTTCTGGGTGACCAAAAAATCAAAATAAGTGTTGGTAAAGGATTGGGTCTCCTCCCCCCGCAGGGTCAAAGAATGTTGTATTTAAATTTCGGTCTGTTAATAGCATAGTAATCCCTGCAGCTAGAACAGGTAATGATAAGAGGAGAAGAACAGCCGTTACAAGCACAGCTCATACGAACAGGGGTGTTTGATATTGAGAGATGGCTGGGGGCTTCATATTAATTGTTGTGGTAATAAAGTTAATTGCTCCAAGAATTGATGAAACACCTGCCAGGTGGAGAGAAAAGATGGTTAAGTCTACAGAGGCTCCGGCGTGGGCAAGATTACCCGCAAGTGGGGGATATACTGTTCACCCTGTTCCGGCTCCAGCTTCAACTCCTGAAGAGGCTAATAATAGGAGAAATGATGGAGGTAGAAGTCAGAAGCTTATGTTATTTATTCGGGGAAATGCTATATCAGGGGCTCCAATCATTAATGGTACAAGTCAGTTTCCAAACCCCCCAATTATGATGGGCATTACTATAAAGAAAATTATAACGAAGGCGTGGGCGGTAACAATAACATTATAAATTTGATCATCACCAAGAAGTGATCCGGGTTGACTTAATTCGGCTCGGATTAGGAGGCTTAGGGCGGTTCCTACTATTCCGGCTCAGGCACCAAATACAAGATAGAGGGTGCCAATGTCTTTGTGGTTGGTAGAGAAGAATCAGCGTGTGATTGCCACAGGTAGGATGGCCGAGTGCATAGGCGGTGGGTTGTAGCCCCGAAGACAGAGGTTTAACTCCTCTTCCTACCATAGCCCTGTGGTGAAGAACACGTAAGATTGCAAATCTTAAGACGCAGACTAACCTCTGCCGGGGCTTTCTTCCCGCCTTACTCCGGCTAACGGCGGGAAGAAGTAGATGAATGCTCGCTGGTTTGAGCGCTTAGCTGTTAACTAAGAATTTGTAGGATCGAGGCCTTCTCATCTAGAAAGGCTTTAGCTTAATTAAAGTGTCCGATTTGCATTCAGAAGATGTGGGATAAAGTCCCGCAAGTCTTATCAGGGGCTAGGAGGTTTTCACTCCTGCTTAGAGCTTTGAAGGCTCTTGGTCTGGGTTGTTATCCTAAGCCCCTAGCTCACTATTAGTAGAATGCTCGGAGTGAGGGGGAGAAGTCCGAGTGCAATGGTTGTTGTAAGGGCCAGCGGGAGAGTTAGTTGAGTGGAGCGGGCCCGCCATGGGGCGATAGAACTGACTGTATTGGGATACATTGTTAGGGTTATTGCATAACATAGGCGCAGGTAAAAGTACAGGCTTAATAGGGCAGCAAGGGCCATGATGGTCGCCGTAAGGGGCAGTCCCTGCTTAGCCAGTTCCTGTAGAATAAGTCATTTAGGTATGAATCCTGTTAGTGGAGGCAGTCCTCCAAGGGATAATAATACTAAGGCAGTGGTGGCAACCACAATAGGGCTCTTTGACCAGGCTATTGTTAAGGTACTAATCTTAGTAGCTGATGAGAGCTTTAGTGTAAGGAATGCTGCTGATGTCATGAAAATATATGTTCCTAGGGCAAGGAGGGTCAGTTGGGGGGCGTATTGTAAAACAATAATTATTCAGCCCATATGAGCAATAGAGGAATAGGCTAAAATCTTTCGGAGTTGAGTTTGATTTAGACCACCTCAGCCACCCACCAGTGCTGATGTTAGGCCTAATGTCGTAAGAAGCACGGGGTCAATGGTTGGGGCTAGCTGTACAATTAGTGCGAAAGGTGCAAGTTTTTGCCAGGTCGAGAGAATAAGTCCCGTAAGAAGGTCGAGTCCCTGTAAAACCTCTGGTAGTCAGAAGTGAACTGGAGCAAGGCCGATTTTAAGCGCTAAGGCAGCAATAGCCATGGTGGTAGCGAGGGGGTGAGATAAATTGTTAATATCCCACTCCCCAATTAGTCAAGCATTTGTTGTGCTTGCAAACAAAATTATGGCGGCTGCAGTGGCTTGGGTTAGGAAATACTTGGTGGTTGCTTCAACCGCCCGGGGGTGGTGGTGCTGAGCTATAAGGGGCAAAATTGCAAGTGTGTTAACTTCCAAACCTATTCAGGCAAGGACCCAATGGGAGCTGGCAAAGGTCAGGGTGGTTCCTAGTCCAAGACTTGAGAGAAGAATAGTAAGTACGTAAGGATTCATTGACAGAGGAGGGATTTTAACCGTCATGTTCGGGGTATGGGCCCGAAAGCTTATTTAGCTGACCCTGTCGTAGAAAGTGGTGTAGAGGAAGCACCAGGAGTTTTGATCTCCTGAGGATGGGTTCAAATCCCTTCTTTCTAGGAACTGGGGGGACTTCAACCCCCATTAGCCACTCTATCAAAGTGGTCCTTGGACATTCAGGCACAGTTCCGGGGGTGTACTAGAGCTGTGGAGGTAGTCCTGCAAATGCGATTGGGAGGGCAATGTGTCAGAGTACTAATGCTAGGGTTAGTGGAAGGAAATTTTTTCAGACTAAGTGCATGAGTTGGTCATATCGGAATCGGGGGTATGAGGCTCGAACCCATAGGAATACGATGGAGAGTAGTGCTGCCTTAATTATTAGGTTTATTGCAGTTAGCTCTGGAATGGCTGGAATGTGGGATGCTCCCAAAAATAAAATTGCTGAAAGTGTATTTATTAGTAGGATATTGGCATATTCGGCCAGGAAAAACAGGGCAAATGGTCCTCCTGCATACTCTACGTTAAACCCGGAGACTAATTCTGATTCTCCCTCTGTGAGGTCAAAGGGTGCCCGATTCGTTTCTGCCAGCGTAGAAATATATCATATGGCAGCTAAAGGTCAGGCGGGTAGTAGTAATCAAATGCTTTCTTGAGTAACGTTAAACATTTGTAGGGTATAGCCTCCAGAGAAGATAATGACGGAGAGCAGAATCAGTCCTAGGCTAACTTCATACGAGATTGTCTGAGCTACGGCCCGTAAGGCCCCAATTAGTGCATATTTTGAATTAGATGCTCACCCAGAGCCTAAGATGGAGTACACTGCAAGGCTGGACAGCGCCAGTACAAACAAAATACCCAGATTTAGGTCGGCCACGGGATAAGGCATAGGCATGGGGGCTCACAGTGTTATGGCTAATGTCAATGCAAGTATGGGGGCTGCTAGAAATAGAAATGGGGATGAGGTCGAGGGGCGAATTGGTTCCTTAATGAAGAGTTTAAGCCCGTCGGCAATTGGTTGTAGTAGTCCATAGGGCCCTACAACATTTGGTCCTTTTCGTAATTGTATATACCCCAGGACCTTACGTTCAATTAATGTTAGAAAAGCTACTGCTAGTAGTACAGGAACAATATAGGCTAGTGGGTTAACTAGGTGGGTTAATAGGGTGCTTATCATGAACTAAGGAGAGGATTTGAACCTCTGGCTGAAAGGGCTTAGGCCTTTTGCAATTACCATGCTCTGCCACCTTAATATGTCCTTATCTAGGGCCGCAATTTGGCTCACCCTTTACTTGATTTAGTTGTCTTCATCAATTAGGGGTGGGGCGTGCCTAAGGCATGGGCCCCTCTTTTCCGGTCCTTTCGTACTAGGAAAAGTAGCATTACAGATAGAAACTGACCTGGATTGCTCCGGTCTGAACTCAGATCACGTAGGACTTTAATCGTTGAACAAACGAACCCTTAATAGCGGCTGCACCATTAGGATGTCCTGATCCAACATCGAGGTCGTAAACCCCCTCGTCGATATGGACTCTGGGAGAGGATTGCGCTGTTATCCCTAGGGTAACTTGGTTCGTTGATCGGACTTATGTCCGGATCATGCTTGGTCAGATGTTCTGTGGTTTAGAGGTGTTGCTCTTAACTCTAGGATTTATTCCCGGTCCACTCGGAGGCTGTTTTTTCCTCCGTGGTCGCCCCAACCGAAGGTAAGGTCCCATGATGCGCTAAGTTTGTGCTCTTTAATAAGTCGTTTGACGCGATTGGGTCTGTACCTTAAGCTCCAAAGGGTCTTCTCGTCTTGTAGGTTTATACCCGCTTCTGCACGGATAGATCAATTTCACTGACTGGAAAGGGGAGACAGTTAAGCCCTCGTTTAGCCGTTCATACGGGTCTTCATTTAAAAGACAAGTGATTGCGCTACCTTTGCACGGTCAAAATACCGCGGCCGTTGAACCCATAGTCACTGGGCAGGCTGGACCTCCTATACTTAGATGTTTGCAGGAGGCGATGTTTTTGGTAAACAGGCGAGGCTTATGTTTGCCGAGTTCCTTCCTTTTCTTTTAGTCTTTCCTTTATAATAGCACTCCAGTGTGGGGTTAACGATTGTAGTTTGTGGGTATTTCTTGCTTCTTTTTAGTGGTCACATTTCCCTCTTTGATTGGGTTCGTTAATTACCAGTGGTAGGTCCGATCTAGCTTACACTTGTGCTCAGGAGAAGGTCTTCTTCTTGTTACTCATTTTAGCATAGTCTCTCCCATGTCGGCATGGGGAGGCCTAATAAATTTAGGGGAGTAGGATTATATATCAGTATAATAAACTTCGTTCCGTTTGAGCTTTAACGCTTTCTATCTAGATGGCTGCTTTTAGGCCCACTAAGACGGTTAGTTTTGCTTAATGTGATCCTTATCCTCCTGTTAAGGTTGTATCCTTGGTTAAAGGGGCTGTACCCCCTATAACTAACTCTCGTGTACTTTCTCTGCGTCTAGTTTAGATTTACTTGTTTGACTGGGGGTGTACGAGGCTGAACTTCTATCCACTTCTTAGGCAACCAGCTATCACCAAGTTCGGTAGGTCTATCACCTCTACCCGGAGCTCTTCCCACTCTTTTGCCACAGAGACGGGTTGGCCCTAAATAGGCTGTCTCGGGGTAGCTCACTTGGTTTCGGGGTTTCAAACTAAAGGTCTCTTTGCTTGAGGGTTACTGGCTAAATCATGATGCAAAAGGTACGAGATTTAAGCTCTGCTTTTTAATGCTTATATGGGTTGTTTCACTTCTCTTTCAGCTTTCCCTTGCGGTACTTTCTCTATTGCTTAGGTTGGCCTTTTCCGTCTCCCGTACTTAGGCGTGAAAATGGTTTAGTCTTTTCATTTAGGTTTTCTCCAATTATTTACATTATCAAATTACTTAAGTGCTTAAGCTAGCTGTTTGGCTCAGGGTAATCCAACTTGCATGGATGTCTTCTCAGTGTAAGGGAGATGCTTGTCTATCTCAGCCACACCCTGGGTTTAATCCAAGTGCACCTTCCGGTACACTTACCATGTTACGACTTGCCTCCCCTCGTTGGTGCTTTCAGGTTAATTACAGTTGGCGCAATTTAACAGGGGAGAGTGACGGGCGGTGTGTACGCGCCTCAGAGCCGGGTTCAAAAGGACACTCTGCTTCCTTTTTACTACTAAATCCTCCTTCGAGCATTTTTTCATAGTGCTGTTCGTATTATTCTGGGATAGAAAATGTAGCCCATTTCTTTCCACTTCGTTCGCTACACCTCGACCTGACGTTTTGGGTTGTGCCCATTTCGCTTACTGTTAGTCCCTCACAGGGTAAGCTGACGACGGCGGTATATAGGCGGGAATGACTAGAAGTGGTGAGGTTTAACGGGGATTATCGGTTCTAGAACAGGCTCCTCTAGGGGGGTCTAAGGCACCGCCAAGTCCTTTGGGTTTCAAGCTGACGCTCGTAGTACCCGGGCGAATGTCTATTGTAATTTGACATCTGGGTTTATGACTGAGCATAGTGGGGTATCTAATCCCAGTTTGTTTCTCAGTTTTCGTGGGGTCAGGTGGGCTAAATTAAAGCTACTTTCGTATTTGGGCTTCGGGCGTCCAGAAGCGTATAACGGCCAGAGGGTCCTTCGGCTTTATTTGTGTACTCCCTTAACCACCCTTTACGCCGTGCCTATCAACTAGGGCCTCTCGTATAACCGCGGTGGCTGGCACGAGTTTTACCGGCCCTCTTAGCCCTAACTAAGTCAAGTTTTCACTTATGGCTTAATATTTATCACTGCTGAATTCCCTTGGGGGTGTGGCCTGGCAAGGCGTCTTGGGCTAAATTTTGTGCCTGATGCCTGCTCCTCGTCCCCGGGCGGGGGATTAAGGGCATTCTCACGGGGCTGCGGAGACTTGCATGTGTAAATCGAGCTAAAGCTGATAGTAAAGTCAGGACCAAGCCTTTGTGCAGGTGGAGCTTTCTAGGGCTCATCTTAGCATCTTCAGTGCTATGCTTTATGTTAAGCTACACCAGC